AACGGTTCAAATAATTTTATTGATATGAGTGTTATATATCAGAAAAATTACCAACTATTCTTTTTTAAACCATTTCGGTATTAACGTAATGGTAGAAAGAGTACCATGTTGTGCCCGGACTTCAAACAGTTTAGCTTTAACCATGTTAATGGTCTCACTTTATTGGTTGATAGAGAATCAAAGTTGACTTACCAATAAAGAACGAAATGCTATGGTTCTTACATATGATTTATTAATTTATTCAGAAGGAATTCGTCGAGATTGTACACTTTTTCCCTATTTATTTATCTTATTCTATAAAAAATAAAAATATGTATATAAATAACACAAATAAATAAAGTGCAGCCGGTTGGGTCCAACTTATTCTTGAAATATACAACTCGCACACACTCCCTTTCCAAAAAAAATCAATACACCAAGCACTACACTTAGATTTATTAGATTTGTTGCTAAAATATCGGTATTAAACCCGAAACTCCCGGCGGATGGCCAGTGGCCTAAGGAAACGAAAGAATCGGTTACATTTTTCATATGCTCTCCTCTTATAGATAGGACTAATAAAGAACAGAGTTCTTTTTGTATCACTTGACTTGCCCTTTTTTGATTGATTTCTTTTTCTTAATTTTTTTTCTTTGTTTTAAGTTTCCGATAAGATACTTATTAAGTTGGGTCCTAGGTCTCGTAGAAATTGCAAAATATTTCCCTTGTTCAAACACTTCCTAAAAGGAAAGTAAAAATTCCATCGTACTAACCGAAGGACGGGAAGGAAGAAAGCGAGCAAATCCACTAATTCGTCATCCTCAAATCAGTCCTTCCCGGGGTATTGTTCCAACAAATACATAATTGTAGGAATAAAGTAGTGATATAATTCACAGAAGCAAACGGCAACGAATTAATAAAATAAGAAAAAGTGCGTAATGCACTTTTTTACATTTTCATTCTAGGATTAAATTAAACAAAAGGATTTGCAAATAAAAGCGCTAATGCCACAACGAGCCCATAAATGGTTAAAGCTTCCATAAAAGCTAGACTAAGCAATAAAGTGCCTCTTATTTTTCCTTCTGCTTCTGGTTGTCTCGCAATACCTTCGACGGCTTGGCCTGCAGCAGTACCTTGACCAACTCCAGGTCCAATAGAAGCAAGCCCTACGGCCAATCCAGCAGCAATAACGGAAGCGGCAGAAATCAGTGGATTCATGATGATAGGTTCCTCGTACCAAAAAAAAATGGTTAATGATACAATCAACCAAGGAATTATTACTTATTTGATCACTAAAAAATATTGAATCGAAGTAACTAAAACTTCGAAAAAAAAATAATATAGATAGGGATAAACCCTATATAACTAATATATATCTACTATCACATATACATTTGTTTCTTTCATAACGGGAACCGCCCGCATTTTTTATTGAATCAGATTCTAGAATAATTCGTCGAAAGATATACAGGAACTGTGGCTGGACTTATAGACATTACATATAGACATATATCTAGTGTGATCTCCCTAACCCATCCTTCGTAATATCGTTTATCTTTCCTCTTAGAACTCTTATACATATGTATTTCTTATTTCTATCTATATATGTATATGTTACCGAACCAAGTATATTTTCTTGAACCATGCATTGCCTCAGTCGGGGTAAGCTTAAAAAAAGAAGACTCTTTCGAAAACTAATTAATGATGACCCTCCATGGATTCCCCTATATAAGCCGCGGCTAAAGTTGCAAAAATGAGAGCTTGAATACCGCTTGTAAATAATCCAAGAAACATGACAGGGATAGGAACTACTGAAGGTACTAAAGAAACAAGAACAACAACTACTAATTCATCCGCCAATATATTCCCGAAAAGTCGAAAACTCAGAGATAAAGGTTTTGTGAAATCTTCTAGGATGTTAATTGGTAAAAGGATTGGAGTTGGTTGAATGTATTTTCCAAAATAAGCCAATCCTTTTTTGGTAAGACCCGCATAAAAATATGCCACGGACGTGGGTAAAGCTAAAGCAACAGTAGTATTTATATCATTCGTGGGGGCAGCCAACTCTCCATGAGGTAACTGTATGATTTTCCAAGGTAAAAGAGCTCCAGACCAATTAGAAACAAAAATAAATAAGAACATGGTTCCAATAAAGGGAACCCAAGGCCCATATTCTTCTCCAATCTGAGTTTTGCTCAAGTCTCGAATAAATTCAAGAACATATTCAAAGAAATTCTGCCCGTCGGCCGGAATGGTTTGTGGATTCCGAACAGTTATGATAACTGACCCTAATAAGATAGCAATTACTACCCAAGAAGTGATAAGTACTTGAGCATGAATTTGTAAACCTCCTATTTGCCAATATAAATGTTGGCCTACTTCTACACCTGATATATCGTATAATCCTTTGAGTGTTTTAATGGAACATGGTATAACATTCATATTGCCCTCTGACAGAAATCGAACTTAAAAAAAAAAATTATTTTGATTCAACCATCTCTTTTTCAACTTATCTACTTTCATCATTAATCATATATTTAAAATACCAAGAAATCACATAACATAATATCCCATTTTATCTCTTTTTTAAAATTCAAGACAAGAATAGTAACCAATCTAAGAAATCAAAATAATTAACTAATCTTATTATTCTTAATCATAACATAATCATAATCAACGACTTCTTATATAGCTAGAACGACCCTCACAAATTGCGGATACTAATTTGTTAAGAATCAATCGGATTGAAGCTATAGCGTCATCGTTGGCTGGAATCGAAATATCTGCAAGATCCGGGTCACAATTTGTATCGATTAAACAAATTGTTGGAATTTCAAAAATGACATATTCTCGAAGAGCCGTATATTCTTCTTGCTGATCAACGATGATTACAATATCGGGCAACCCAGTCATATATTTGATCCCACCCAGATATGTTTGCAAAATCGATAATTTTATCTTCAACATTGCTGCATCTCTTTTAGGGAGACGGTTGAGTTTCCCCATCTTTTGTTCTGCTCTTAAGTCTCTGAACTTATGAAGTCTCGTTTCTGTAGTGGGCCAATTCGTTAACATACCACCGATCCATTTTTTAGTAACATAATGACATCGAGCCCTTATTGCAGCCGAGACTACTAAATCCGCTGCTTTCTTTTTGGTACCAACCATTAAAAAGGTTTTTCCTCGACTTGCTGCATCAAAAACTAAATCACAGGCTTCTGATAAAAAACGAGCAGTTCTAGTAAGATTTGTAATATGAATAACTTTACGCTTTGCAGAAATGTAAGGGGCCATTCTAGGATTCCATTTCTTAGTACCATGACCAAAATGAACTCCCGACTCCATCATCTCTTCCAAATGGATGTTCCAATACCTTCTTGTCATTTTTCCCGCGCTTTCTCTTTTTTTTTTAGAAAAAAATAATTGTTCCTACGGAACCTTATACCGAGGTTGACCATTGATACATAGTCCAAACCATTAAAATTTTTTTTATTACTTACTTAATTTTTTTACTTACCAAAACTAGAAAGGAAAAAGAAAAAATCTCTGCTTAGGAATTATGAAATCGCGTAAATTAATTTTCTAATGTGTCATGGAAATTCTTTGGGCTACAAGAACAAAAAAATTCTCGATGGTGTAACAAAATATCTCTCATTTCCAACTTGAATACATTTTTATTTTTTATTTCAAAATGAATGTTTTTGTCTTGCCTTGAACGGTGCACTAATTTTTTAAATCCGGTACCGATAGGGATAATTCCCCCCAGAACAACATTTTCTTTCAGACCCTTCAACCAATCAATACGCCCCCGTAGAGCAGCTTTTGCTAAAACTCTAGCAGTTTCTTGAAAACTTGCTTCAGATATGAAGCTTTGAGTATTCAGAGACGCCCTCGTTATTCCTAATAAAATTGCCTGATAACAGATCGCTTCGTCTAAAGCACGCCCTGCTCGTTCGGCTCGCAGCAATCCGATTAATTCTCCAGGCGAAAAAACATTAGACATTCCGTCTTCTGAAACCAACACTTTTGATGTTACTTGTCGTACAATAATCTCTAGATGTCTATTATGGATCTGCACCCCTTGGGATCGATAAACCTTTTGGATCTTATTAACCAAAGAGATATGGCTTTGGGCTATAGTTAGCTCAGCTCCAATTAAGAATCCCCAAGGAATTCCAAGAATTCTTGGTATACGTTCGTTCCAACCTTCAACTCTCCTTTCAAGGTTCATCGATATTGAACCAATCGAACGCACTTCTAAGATTTGCTCCACTTTTGGAAGTCCTTGCGTTATGTCACCAGATCGGGATTTTTCATATATAAATGTAACTAATGTATCTCCTTCAGAAAGGGTTTCTCCGTAATGTCCGTGAACAGTCGCTCCTGGAGTAGCCAAATAGGGCTTAGCTGATCTTATAACTAAGGAATCAACATGAACAATTAAAATTTGACCAGATTTTTTTATGTGTGTTCCATATTTAACTAGACATAGATTTTCACAAATAAATTGTCCAATGCTAATTATTGTGGATGGTTCTTCACAATAATTGTGATGTAAAAAGCACCAATTCAAATGGGATGGATTCAAAATGATGTTATTGCATGGGTTGGGATTATAAATCCTTCTATTTTCATCTATTAAACAGTATTTAAGTACTTCAAGTACTTGGAAAGTCGCTTTCAAATTATCAAGTATCCGATATTTGTTTACCAAGATCTGATTATGAGTTATTAAATAGTAAGCTGAATAAAAGTTCACTATTTTAGATACAATAGTACCCAGGGGACCCAACAAATCCCTAATTAGAATTATGGGATTCAATTCTTTTGCCGTGATGTTATATTTCGAACCATTGAATGGACATGGACCAACTCGAGAACAATTGAATGATGACAAAATTATCAAAGCCTTATTTTGATTCAACAATGTACCAATAGTTGCTTGATGCTGAGTAACTACTGAAATCTTCACTTTAGAAAAAAAAGGGTTGATATTGGTGCAATCTAATCCATTATCGGGA